CAAATCCAAAATCTTTGGAAACAGAGCTAATCATTAGTTCCCAACCATGGGGCGAGTGGAATCCGATACATAAATCGGTTAATAAAAGAATAGAAAAAGCTTTTATTGTGTCGCTTAAGTTATATAGGAATTCCTGAAGCCAAGAATTCAGAATGACAAGTTCTTCATTACCCAAAATAGAATAACCACTTAGAATAGTGAAAGAGATTATATTTGTCGAGAAGTGCAAAATAGTTTGGATATAACCCTCATTGTGCATCTTGACCAATTGTATCGTTTCTTTGTGAATTCCTATACGAAGCTTTTGTATATGGGTCTCCGGGTATTCCTTTATCATTTCGTCCAAGAGGAATAGTTCTTCTAATTTTATAAATTTTTCTAGAACGTTCTTTTCTTGACTATCATTCAAAAAAGTTTCAGATTCCCTAGTATTCCACCAATTAGTAATCCAAGATTCCAGACTTTTATTAAATGAGAGAGAGATCCACCAGGGTAAAAAGACTATAGATGCAAGATATGGGAGGGGAGTGAATGCTTTCTTTTTTGGCATTTTGAATCTGTGAGTCGTTAATGAACCCACCTCATTTGTCGACTCTATCCGATCTGATATTTCTATCAAACATAGGTTCTATAACAAGGTATCGAACCTATGGATCTATTCCCTCTTTTTTTATTTGTAATTAATTGGTTAGTCCTTGGATCTAGAAATAATATAGAAATAGAATTAAAGATCTCTTTCTCGAATGAAGAAATAATAAAATATTGTTTCCGGATATCTCAATTGGTAAAATTCCAAGCAATTGTACCCTTTCGAGAAATGCCCGAAAGAGTAATGAATATTATTTATATTTCGAGACGAAAGAACTCCCCTTAAGTCAAATATTTCGAAAAGTTTCACTGGCTACCCATAGCACAGGAATAAGTAAGATAATTTCTGAAAAATATTGATGTGATGATGAAATCACACATGGTGGCAAGGGAAAGCAAAAGAGAAATTGGACGCTTATAGTTATAAGAGATCCAATCGTTTGGTCATCGCCCAAAGGATCAAAGCAAAAAAAAAGGGGATAAAAAGAAAGATCGATTGACAAAAGAGAGATAATTTACAAGATATGATCCATCTGTATTTAACATTTAACGTATCTATTCAAAATATTGAACCTAAAAAGAAAAAGATGAATTCTGTATTCTGGTATATGTTATATGTGATGAATCCATTTTTATTAGATTAGACTTGTTACTAGTATGAAGGAATTGAAGTGATTTCCATACGCATAAAAAAACATTTTGGTGGACAAAAACTGCTTCGTTTCGTGGGTGTTCCATATACGTCTGCCTTTGCGCTGAAATGAACGTTCTGAAGAAACTTCAATTAAGGTATAAAAAAAAAAAGAGGATTCTTGCGTTCTTTCCCTCATGCTGAGAAAGTATTCATTTTTATTTCAAAATACTTCAATTGGTACGCGCAAGAAATAGGCCAATTCAGCAGCTTTTTGTTCAAGTTCTCGTGGAGTCAAATTCTCATCAGTACGAGTCAAAGGAACCGCCCCCTGACCTCTGATTTCCATATAAAGAACACGGCGAGGATAAAGACTCTCTTTAACTTCGATTCTGATCGACTGGATATCTTTCATAAAGAATCGAAGGAAAATGCGACGATTTTTTCCAGGAAAACCCCAACGAAAAATACACACTATTCCTTCTTTTCTATCGAATCGATCATAACCACTACCTACATTCCACGAAATTGTGCACCACAAATAGGAGCTAATGAACAGACCTGCGATCCCATAGAAGGACATCACAATCCCTTGTGGAAAAAAAATCATTTGCTGAGACGGAAATAAGGATATTAGATTCCTACCAAGATAACTGGAAGTTCCTACCAATAAGAATCCTAATGAACCTAAAAAAAGGATAAAGGCCCAGCAGAAATTACTTGTTTTTCGAGATCCCGCTATAAGTTCTATCCATATACGTTCTGATCGCCAGTTCATACTAGATCCAGTTTCATTTTATTGGAATTGAGAGAATAACAAAAAATTACTTTATTTTGTTTTTGTTCCCGAAGTAACTCTCATCAACTAGCACTATTATGATGTGAACCCTTAGGCGTAATTCATCGAATTGTTAAATATAAAATAATAACATCCCCTTCAAATGATCCCACTATGGATATCTACATACATATAGACACATTGACTTTCTATTTCAGAATCTGCTGATCTATTTTAAAGTAGTTATAATATATTTACCCATATATCATGTTTACGCATACATAACGGCTCTTTCTTTTGTCTTAGGAGGAAGCGAAGCCACATCTTGTCCCATATTCCACTAAATAGATATCTGTATTATGATCCAAGTCTTGAAAAGAGAAATGGATGAGATTTTGTCCCATCAGATTTAGACAATCTTGTTTTTTTGAACATAAAGAGATAAAGAAGCCATTGCAATTGCTGGAAATACTAGGCCTACTAAAGGCACAAAAAAAGAGGGTAAGCTGAAAGTTATCATAGAATGAATACCTTGATTAAATCATTTAATATTTGTACCTATTATAAAAATTGTAAAGCTATCTTATAATTTATAAACTGAAACCTATAATTAAGTATATCTATTTTAAGTATATAATAAGTGCAAGGAATGTAGAACTATATAAATGGACCTATTCGCCCTTCTACATGAAATATATGTAGGATAATCCTATTCTTGTTTCTTGTCCTTATCTTCTAATAAAGAATAAAGAAAGAGCTTCTTATGAATTCCTGAAGGATTCATTACAATTCGATCCAACGGGGATTCTTAATTTAATAAAGTAAAAATGAGGGTTTTTGGGAGATATAGAAATATGCAAGACTTCCGTTCTATATATTCCTATTCTATATCCTTCTTTACTTTATCCTATATTTATTCTATATTTTCTATTTTTGTATTACTATCTTGGTATTCTATATATACGTAAGAAATACGTAAGAAGGGAACGTGAAATTCTTTTATTTTACTAATTTGGCGTAAGGAAAGATTCACTCTTTTATCCTGTTGATAGAAGGTTCCCGATTACTAATCATGAATATAGGTAAAAAAATGGATCTGTAAGAAAAAGGAATTATCCGAAACTTATTCCTACAATTAGATTTTATGTCACCAAAGAAAGCCCTATTCGTCTTAGAATTTTAAGATTCCGATAAACTAAATAATTGTTCGCCACAAAAAAATAACTGAACTTAATGCTCTACTTGATTGATTGAAGTTTGATTCAAGGGAAAGAAACCATGGAGCTGAAATAACTCACTCAGAACACTTTTTAAAAGATTACGTGGTACGATTGGATCGAATAAGCCCTTATGGAATGAATACTCAGCCGCTTGTGAACCATCAGGTACTGTCTTATTCAATGTTTGTTCAATTACTCTTTTACCCGCAAATGCAATGTAGGCATCGGGTTCGGCAATAATAATATCTCCTAACATACCAAAACTAGCTGTCACCCCACCGGTTGTGGGAGATGTAAGGATTGAGACATAGAATAACTTTTTATTTGATTGATAATCATATAAAGCAGAAGATATTTTAGCCATTTGCATCAAGCTCAAACTCCCTTCTTGCATGCGTGCTCCTCCGGAAGCACACACTATAATAAGAGGTAGAGATCTATTAGTAGCATACTCGATCAAACGGGTGATTTTCTCGCCTACTACAGATCCCATACTACCCCCCATGAACTGAAAATCCATAACCCCAATTGCTATGGGAATACCATTTAGTTGACCTATGCCTGTTTGAACGGCCTCAGTTAACCCTGTCTTTAGTTGATAAGAATCGATACGCTCTTGATAAGGTTCCTCCTCCGAATCAAATTCAATGGGGTCTATAGAGACCATGTCTTCATCCATAGGATCCCAAGTATCCGGATCAATCGAAAGTTCGATTCTATCTGAACTACTCATTTTCAAATGATATCCACATTGTTCACAAATATTCATTTTTGCCTTAAAAAATTTCTTATAATTTAATCCATAACAATTTTCACATTGAACCCACAAATGCCTGTATTTTTGATTTAGATCGAGATCATCATCATCATATTCTTCTGTTATATTGAAATCACTGTCATTCGTGCTAGTTCTTATACTAGAACTCCCATTTTCACTACAAATATAACTATAAATGTAACTGTCACTGTAATTGTCGCTACCACTTGAAATGGAGCTATAACTATCAATACTGATTTCAGAATGAAGATAATTTTCAATGCAACTATTAATGTGATTATTCCAACTATATTTAGTATCATAGATGATACGATCGTAATATTGATCGTTACTGTCACTCTTAGACCTATTATTCAGATAATTATAATTTCGATAACTAGAAAAAGAACTTTCTAGTTCACTCAGAAAAGAACGATCATTGTCAATCTCAAAAATCTCATTTTCAATATCCAAATATATAGAATAACTGTTCCCATTACTATCCCGAACTAAAAAAGTGTCATCGGAGATAAAACTCCGAATATCCCTGACATCAAATAAATGATCAACATTACTGCAACTAGAACTGTCATTATCATTCCAACTAGGAATGTTTTTATCTATATCATTTAGAACGGGGTCTTCACTTCCGCTGGTATTTCCAATAGCACCAAGCCTGTCCATTGATTTACTTAGCCCACATCTGTGTTCTAACTCCTTGTTAGACAATATCGAATTGAACCACCATTTTTCCATAGAGCCTTCCCGCCCCCCTATTTGAATGAAAATATAATAAATGAATAGTCATTCGATGAAAAAGAATTGAAAATATTTCATTTCCTGTCGGAATAAGCATATAGATCCAATCACTAGGATTCTTAATTAATCACAAGTGAGTACTAATACTTACTACTTACTAATAAAATAAGTAGTGAGTATTGAAAGAATTATCTTTTGTAAAAATATGGGGTATCGCGTCACTATATAGGATGGAACCCCTTCTTCAATTAGAAATAGAAAGAGAGG